CATAGACATAGTGATTGTCCAACGAAATACTCCACATAATAAAATATTGCCTTGGGCAAGTCACATATTGCGCGTTACCGCCTGTTTTATTATTTGTTGTATTATTTTAGAAATTTGATTTATGCTATGCTTGCTTTATTGAACTTGTTTGATATCATGGTTCAAAACAGTCAAAATAGGTGTACTTTACAAATCCTTTTAGAAATCCAAAGAGGTTCCCATGGAACTGAACCCCTGGATCATCTGTCAACTACTCAATCAATTATTTCTTTGGACTGCTAAAAAAAGATTATGTGATTTTCTTTTATTAATATACGCCTATACTTTTTTCCTTCATCGATTTGATTCTTTCGATGGATATCGGGATTCTCATATTGAAAAGAATCCGAAATTCTAGGAATTAGAGCCGTAAGAGTAAGAGTTGCCCTTCTATTTTTTTCTATTGATGATTGCAATCAACACAAATTAAATAGATAAAGATAAAGCAAAGAAATAGAATTTGTACGCTATGTACTTCCATTCCATATATGTATGGAATTGATATCTATATGTAATTGATGTCTATGAAGATACATATTGTCGATTGATCTATATGTAATTGATGTCTATGAAGATACATATTGTCGATTGATCTATATTAAACCTCTATCTTTATACAGTACGACTTTATATACTACAATAACAATAATATAATAAGTAATAAGTATAGTATGGTAGAAAGAAATATATGAATCTTTCTACCATACTATCAAATCTCATAGAATACTGATAATTCTAGTCCGCTTGTTTCATTTAAGACACGATTTTTGAATACTTTTCATTTTTTTTTTTCAATCATTGATAAGAACGAAACAGTCAAGTTTAAGTCAAATTAATCATTTTGACTGACTGTTTTTACGTATATTATAAGTAAAAAAGCAGTAGGAACTAGAATGAACAGTGCAGTAGCAATAAATGCGAGAATATTTACTTCCATAATCTCATCGTTTCGTTTTTATTGAATTTGAAATAACTCGGGATTTCATCCCATAGAGCTGATAAATCTTTCGCCTGTAAATGCAATATTCAATGGTATGAATTACATCTCGATGATATCGAATCGGATCAATATCATGAATAACAATACAATATCTGAGCTATCAAATTAATGGATTCCTCGTCGAGAATGAAATAGTATAACATAGGAAGATCCTTTATCCATACCGAATTGAAATTTGGATTCCGAATCCGATCAATAATCCCTTTGCGTTATTTAGCATTCTGTTCCATTCTTTAGTTTATAGAAACCCCCAATAAAATAAACAATACAATAAATGTAAAATGTAAACAAAGAAGAGGTTAAGTTCTAACCTCCCTTTAATGATCTAATCTTCTTGGAAAACAAAAAAGTATAATAAGGAGAGTCTGGGTATAAAAAAATCTAGTATTCCATCAAATTCATTAAAAAGTTTGTTCTTTCTTCGGCAGGACCCTTAAACTTAAAAAAGATTATTCATTCCCTCTCTCCGAGAGAGAGCCCTCGCTAAGAGAGATGGGATCCTTCTCTTCTTTGAGCTTTCTTTTTTTTATTAATATACTATTTCCTTGGATTAATTATGGGATGCATATATCCAAAATTCCTTGTGAAAGTTCAATGAGATAAATTTTTTCAAATTCACATTACTAATTGAAATTGGTAATTGAGGTTACACAAAATCGGAACTAGAAAGGGATATACCTTAAATCTTAGGTATATACTTTGAATCTGAAAAGTATTATATCAAAGTGACTGTGTTAAATTTCATTTTGTATGTCCTACTTGAAACATATAGTACTCTATTACACGGATCGGGAATAATAGAAAAAGCCAGACTCAGTACGGTATCTCTTGGAATCCTGAATATGCTTCTACCAATAATTGTACTAATTTACATATGTTTTTCTCCTCTCAATCGGTACTCGTTGAATAAATGGGAATTCCCATATTTCTTTGATGAGAAATGGGAAAGGAAAAAGAAATAAATAAAATAAGAGAGCATTCCCCTTGGGAATGAAATTCTAATATTTGTTCTCCTTTTCACAGAAAATGCAGAGATGAATTGATGTATTTTTTTATTGGATTTGGATCCGTCGGGACTGACGGGGCTCGAACCCGCAGCTTCCGCCTTGACAGGGCGGTGCTCTGACCAATTGAACTACAATCCCAAGCAAATAAAAGAGAGTGTACATCATACATATTCTTATGATTTCATTCAAACCCTTTCTATTTTATTTAGATTAGAATAGTCGTATTGTAACAGAAATCCGAGTGATATATTTGATATCCACATGGATATGCACTTTAGTGGGAGCGTCTCGAGAATTGTTAATAATCCTTTCGTTTTTTAGAAATTGATTGATAATCAAATCAATCTTTCAATGAAAAAAAAAAAGAGTTTTTTTCTTTATTCTTTATTTGGTCCTTTTCCTTAGACTTTCTACTTCCAGATCCTTATATGAATCTAGATGGATCATTAGCAAGCAAGATCGGAATTTGTGGAAAAAAATAAATAGAGCAAACGAACAGCGGTAAAAATATATCAGAAACTTTTACCTTTCTTTAGTCTTCCGTATTCCGATCAGGCATTTCTGGGGAACAAAAAATGGGTTATATCATTTCATGGTGGATCGGCGAATTATTGGGCCGAGCTGGATTTGAACCAGCGTAGACATATTGCCAACGAATTTACAGTCCGTCCCCATTAACCGCTCGGGCATCGACCCAGGAAGAATAAATTCCAGGCTTATTGATAATCCATGATCAACTTCCGTTAGTAGTACCCTACCCCCAGGGGAAGTCGAATCCCCGCTGCCTCCTTGAAAGAGAGATGTCCTGAACCACTAGACGATGGGGGCATACTTACCCGACCGCCATCATACTATGTTCATAGTATGACCAGTTTTTTGAAATTGTCAATATAATGGTATGACTAAATCTGAGGGATCTTTCCCTCTTTCATGATTCCATAGAATCTTTTGATTCGTATTTCGATTCATGAATCATTCATTCGAATCACCATTCTATCAAATTTTTTGAATATTATTGTAATTTGAAAATATTATTTAATTATTCTATTTCTAATTAATTAGAAATAGAATAATTAAATAATATAAAGAGTAAAATAAATATAAGAATAAATAAGTAGAATAGAAATAATACGAGGTATAGGATCTTTCGGGGAGTGATTGGTCTGCCAGACCAGACAGAAAGGGGAATGAAACTCCATTTCTTCCACTTTCATTCATTTTGTTAAGATTAGATAGACATATTTCTATCTTACACTAAGCCCGGAAATTCAAAAATGAAAAAAAAAACGATAAATCTGGAAATATGGGAAGAGGGATCAACAAGTTATTGAAAATTGGTTTTCTCTAAGAATTTGGTTCGGGGGCACAAGTAAAAAAGAGATTTTTATCAACGATTCGAGGAAATATCTTATATCTATGTTGAATCGGTAAGTCTATGTATCAATCAAACGAATTTCGTTATGATTTATGATGGGGATCAATTAACAATTAGGGTTGGTCTTGACACAATTCCTTGCATTGATATTTTTGAAATCCAATCTTACTAAACCATTTATTTTTAGTTTACCCTATACTCACTAGATAAATTGAATTTATCGTTCCGGAATGATCCACTATGTTCATAAGATATATATGGGCAATAAACTATATCTATGTACATCTACAGATTAGAATGTACATCTATCTATATTAGAATCAGTATATGCACTAGACTCATAGTGGCTAATGACTTATTCAGTAATTGAAATCAAAAAAATGGGCCCTTTTAACTCAGTGGTAGAGTAACGCCATGGTAAGGCGTAAGTCATCGGTTCAAATCCGATAAGGGGCTTTGGTTTTTTTCATAAAATCCCAGCCAAAGTATTCTTATTTGAAGGGGGAATAGAGATATTGTTGATATTTATACTAATAATCAAAAAGTAACAAACCTTAGCATTCAATTATGAAATTGAATGCTAATAAGCTATCATTATAATGAATAATAATATAGTCATTATAGTTATAAAGTGTTATATAGTGGAACATTTGTTTATTTATTATATTTCTATTATAATTTAGATATATATTATTATTAATAATTGTCCTAGTATTCTTTTTTATTTCTTATATTATTCTTAGATATTAGAAATTCTTATTTATTATTATAATGTATAATGAATAATATTATATTGAATAATGAAAAGTCGTCTCCTTGAATCGTTAAATATCCCTTTCCATTATTCCAACCAAATCCATTCTAAAGATTAGAAAACAACAAAAAAAGTAAGTGGACCTAACCTATTGAATCATGACTATATCCACTATTCTGATATTCAAATTCGATAATTTGATAAAGATGAAATTGTAACAGTCAGTGGGTCTTTTTTTTTATTTCATTTTCTCATATTTATTTTCTTTGGGCTCTGCAAGAATTTGTCGATATTACTGATTAAATATTCTTATTCATAGATGGGTTATAGGAATAAATTGATATTTCCTTCTTCTACAGAGAAAGGCTTCTTCCAAGTCACAACATACAAGCCGTTATTATTAAAATATCTTTTTTAATTCCAGAACCCAAGACAGGATAAATTTAGATAGATCTAAATTTTTATATCTATCTAAGATTTAGATAGATCTAATTTATCAGATCATGGATTCATGTACCAAATATTTCCATATCGATACATACGGTATTTTTGTTCCGACAACGGAACGGGATAGAAAATGTATGCGAGAAAGAGACTTTCATTTACAGTTTTTATTCTTAAATAAAATACAATATTAAAAAAAAAAGAATAGGAAATTCATTCTCCTTTTTCGTATTTTTCTAACAGATAAAGGTAAATATAAAAAAAATCTTCGAAGTGCGTTGCTTGCTTTGAACCGCGAAAAGATATACTTTCGAGTTTTATATTCATATGAAAGAAAAGGACATATAAGACAATAAAAGAGTTAAAGTATAACGTGATAAA